CATTGTAAAAGACCTATTACTGGATAATTCATGGGTAGAGCCAAAAAGTTTGAACTGTACAAGTTATCAATAACATTCAGTAAATGAAGTAAAGGGCTCCGGTGTATAGAGAGGACCTCACCGTTTAAGAAATAACCATAGAAACGAAGGAACCCACTATTTCTTTATTCATCTATATTTAAGTTGAATTTACATTTCTTTTTTATTTGTTTGATACACCAATACAATTTCTTATTTTTTTGTCTTGTTTCAAGGCAAAATAAATGTCTAAAAAAAAGAAAAAATCGTGGTCGGGAAGGTTATAGTAGCAAAAGCCATTGGAATTTTTATTTTATACATTGGAAAATTACGTTTTGTTATTAATAGATCGATCAGGAAGGGAAAAAAGAATAACTCAAAGAAAGAAAATCAATTAGTTATTCATCAAAGTTTCATTTATTCAATGACTAGGGTTAGACGAGGATATATAGCTCGGAAACGTAGAAAAAAAAGTTGTTTATCCCGTCAAGGGGCTCATTCAAAACTTACTCGAACTATTGCTCAACAGAAAAGAAGGGCTTTGGTTTCGGCTCAGCGGGATAGAGATAGGAAAAAGAGAGATTTTCGTCGTTTGTGGATCACTCGGATAAACGCAGTAATTCGCAAAAAAGGGCTATACTCTAGTTCTAGTTATAGTAAATTTATAAATGATCTGCGCAAGAGACAATCGCTTCTTAATCGTAAAATACTTGCGCAAATAGCTATATTAAATAGGAATTGTCTTTATATGATTTGATTTCCAATGAGGTCATAAAAAAAGATGATTGGAAAGAATCCATCCCCCAAAATTATTTAAATAAAGTTCCCCGGAGAATAAACTCCGGGAGGGTAGAGTAGAAATTAGTCTGATAAAATACAATCCATAAAAAAAATCAAAAAACCTATTCAAAAAAAAATTCCCCGATTTTTTATTATCCTACGACACAGCAATCAAATCTAGATTCTCATATTTTTTAAAACAAACCAGCAACCCATTTTTGAGTTAAGATTAGAATTTGTTTTTGATTCAATTATCAATTGTATAAAGACCTATTTTTTTCTAAAAAAACCTATTTTTTATTTTCGGTTCTAAAATTATCAGTTCTAGTAGTCGGCTTGTTTCTTTCAAATTTTTTATTTTCGGTTCTAAAATTATCAGTTCTAGTAGTCGGCTTGTTTCTTTCAAATTTTTTATTTTTGTTTCTAAATTTATCAGTTCTAGTAGTCGGCTTGTTTCTTTCAAATTTTTTATTTTTGTTTCTAAATTTATCAGTTCTAGTAGTCGGCTTGATTCTTTCAAATTTTTTGCGATTAGTAATAAAAGGTAACAAAGATAAGATACGAGCTTTTTTTATAGCAAGAGTAATTAATCGTTGTTGTTTCAAGGTCAATCTAGTTACTCGCCTAGATAATATTTTTCCCCGTTCACTAATAAATTCACTAAGTAAATTCGTGTTTCTATAATCAATTCGATCCCCTGGTTGGATCGGGGACAAACGTCTACGAAAAGGTCGCTTGCGTTTAATAAGGAGTCGCTTAGATTTATTCATAGTTTGTTTAGTTTATTCCTTAATATAAAATATAATATACCGAAAATCCTATTTCGGTTGGACATAAAAAAAAAATTCGAATTAAGAAATAGGATTTGGTTTGTTTATTTCTATTTTATATATTTATTTCTATATATATATTTTTATTTATAAAATTAAAATAAATATATAAAATAGAAATTTGATATTTCTATAATATTTATATAAATATATAATTTATTTATATAAAATAGAACGAAAATAGTTTTGTCCCCTTCCTTGAAAGAATGATAGGCAGACGTTCGGTTCGATCTATTTCTTTATCTCTCCATGAATTGTATGTCTGTAACAATAGGGACAGAATTTTCGCAATTCCAACCGACTAGGCGTATTGTGTCGATTCTTTTGAGTAATATATCTGGAAATGCCCCTTGATTCCTTATTAACACTCTTTCGAGCACAACCGGTACATTCCAAAATAACTTTTACTCGGGCATCTTTACCCTCAGCCATCAACCTAACCTCCTTTGGATTTTTGATTCAAGCCACCTTTCTATTATTATTTTCGTCCCGAAGTGAAGAAGAAAGGAAAATCAAAAAATAGAAGTTTCTAACTCGAAATACAAATACAATTAGAAAGATTTCGTTGCAATCACAATCAATAGAGTAATTATAGTAAATAAATTTAAGAAATACTCCGTAATCAAAAGGTTTCTAACTATATTTCTAATCACAATATCTCATTTTAATAGCCTGTATGATACCTATTACCCTAGATTCACATTTTCGTTTCCACTCTCCCCCTTTTTTTAGAGATTTTCATTCGAACCGGATCCCAAGTTTTGATGAGGTTGAATCTACTTTTCGTCTTTCTCCCCTCGAATATTCTTATATTATTAAAATAAGGGGGGGATTAATAACAGATAGTTGATTCTATCTCTAATCTTCGTTACCCCCTTACCACGTCAAAAACTAGAATTAAAAAAAGGGGAATGTCAGCGCATCTGGGAAAAAACGATTGATTTCTATTAATAGACCGGCTAAAGCCCCAAACCATAGAGTACTTAGGACCGGTGCCACGGAAAGATATGTTTTTAGATCCCGCATTGAAAATCCTCCTTCGTTTTTTTTCTTTAATGTAATATATAAAAGAAAGGCAATACATATCTAATCTACGATCAGATGCATAGATAGTTTAAAGTTAAAAAAGACTACTTTTGTTTGTACACAAAATCCCTAAACTAAGTCAAATTAAAATAAATGTACAACGATCCGGTAGATAAAATATTTTTTTTTTTTCAGAAAATAGAGTAGCATGCCCCTTCCTGCTGAGCATTCCCGAAAAGTATTTTTTAATTTACGACGGGTTTTTCATATATATCAAAATATTTTTATTATACCTTATATGATATGAGACCAAAAAGAGGAAATGGCAAGATAAATTATGTATATAGGAAATAGCGATGTGGAAAACAAGACAAGGATTCTTTACAATTACACTATAAAAACCAATTGAATTGAAAGGGATGTAGCGCAGCTTGGTAGCGCGTTTGTTTTGGGTACAAAATGTCACGGGTTCAAATCCCGTCATCCCTACCTAATTACTTTTCCTCTGAGAAGTAAGGAGGAATTTCATTTTAATTAAAATCGATTAAAAACAGAATTTCTCATTTTTTTTATCATACTCTATATGAAGTATATGCATGCAGGATGCAGATGTAGTTTTTTGTTACAAAAAGGTTTCTTTACAGTCTTATCTATTATGATAAGAAAGCGCTCTTAGTTCAGTTCGGTAGAACGTGGGTCTCCAAAACCCGATGTCGTAGGTTCAAATCCTACAGAGCGCGATTCCATTCTTGTTAGGTCGAATCGAATTAATTATCGAATTAGACTGAAATAACTGAGCAGTAATCTAGATTTGACCTCCTACTTTCTCTAATCTACAGGAGGTCAATTAAAAAAATATTTGTTAATTAATCTAATTAATCAAAAGCCCAACTGATCACCACGTCTGTATTGTAAATATGCGGTTACGAATAATCCAGCCAAAGTAATAGGAATTAGACCTAAGACAATTCCAAATAGAAAAACTTCAATCATTTCAATTCCTTTGAAAAAAAAAGAAAAAGGTAATATCTATCTCTAAATATTAATCTGAATTGCCCATGAATCTCAATAACCAAAAATTATCAATTGACGCGATAAAGAGCTAAAAAATATATGGAATCCCACATAAAGATTTCTTGAGTTGTTCATTCGATTAACTTCAAATAAGTCCTATCTTACTCAGAACTATAAATAAAACGGAAGTTATAATTAAAGTCAATAGTAAAAAACGCAAAAAATTAATTATCCTAGTTATAGTAGGTATATTAAGCATGAAGGAACTAAATTAAATATGTTCTTTTTTTTTTTTTAATTAAACTAAACTAAATTTGTGTATATCAAGGTACTTGCCTAAGTTTCCATTTTGAAAGATCGGGGGGAGAATAAGTAAAAATATGAATTCTAAAGAAGGAGTTCAATTGAAAGTTTTTGATTTATCAATTATTAACTATTAGATTATAGATTTCACTAACAAAGATAAAGTAAGAGCGGTAGAAAAAAAACGAAAAAATGGAAGCAAAAGGGGGAAGAAAAGATAATAAGAAATGGCATCGAAGTATTTATTTTAGAATATATATATTTTTCGAATAAGTCAATAAACTAAAATTTATATTGTGATTGTGTTGTGAATCTTTTATTGAATCTTTCTAATTTATCTAACTGATTGGAATTTCAGATAAAACTTGTACCTAGTTGTATTACACAATACAACTTGTATATTTTGTAGATATATATTATTGTTATTATAGAATTATATTTCGAATTATTTTATATAATATTTTTATATTATTTAATTTTTGAATATTAGTTTTTTATTTTTTTCCATGGGGAGAGATGGCTGAGTGGACGAAAGCGTCGGATTGCTAATCCGTTGTACGATTCATTCGTACCGAGGGTTCGAATCCCTCTCTTTCCGTTTCCATTAATGACTTAATAGTTGATTTATCTTTCGAATTTTTTCAATCTTTTTGATTTTTTCAAAAAAATTACAAATTATATATAATTACAAATATCAAATAGAATTTTTTTCTATTTTTTTTTCATCTATTTTTATTTCTAATTTTATAAAATGAAAAATCAAGTAAAGAAACCCCCCTTTATTCTTCGCGTCCAGGATTGCGTCCTGGATCATTAGATAGAAATCCGAAAATGAAGAGAGAAACAAAGAATATCACTACTGTGTAAACAAAGAGTTTGAGAGTAAGCATTACACAATCTCCAAGATTATTATTATTTTTTTTTTGAAAAAAGAGAATAGAGAATCTATTTTTATACCGCATATCCTATTTTGATACCGAAAACCAAAGAAGGTAGTTTTTAGAAATCGAAAAGAATTTTTTTTATACCCACCTGTGGAGGATCACAATAAGGTTTTTCATTCACGGAAAATCAAAATAGTTAGGATGGTCAAAGGAGGCGATCCGAATCGCGGTTATCCAAGAATTCTCATGTTTGAATCAAGAGTTCATACTGTAAGATTTGTCTGATCTTATCAATTATTAGTATTCGCATCATTTTTCTCGAAAAAATCATTCATTTTTCTAGGACAAGATGAAAGATTTCATCGAAAGCTTACAGCAGCTTGCCAAACAAAGGCTAAGAGAAAAAAGAGTACAGGTATGACTGGCATAAAATCTACGATTGGACTCAAAAAATCGTAGGCTTCAGGTAATTTGACTAAGAAAAAACTACTCGAATAAAGGGCAGAATTAAGACAGATCAAACTTAAGATATTAAGCATAACAGACATTTTGTTTTTAAGATAATTGTATTTTGATTGAGTTCTTCATAGAAGGAAAAAATGAAGAAAATAAAAAAAGAAAGATCAAAAATCCTTCTTTTTTTTTTTTTTTTTGAACTTACTCACTCAACCAAAAAACTTTCCATTCTCTTTTGAGAATAGAAAAAATTCTACTTTCATACAATATCTTAATGTAATTATATGTAATGATCAATAAATTCAGGATAATTCTATATCTACATGCGTCAAAATACTAACAATAGAATCTAATTTTTTCTTTAGCTATTTTGGCTGGAATTGACGAACAATCAATAACAACATTAGTCTTTATTAGTGTCGAATAGAAATCAAAGTGGGGCGTGGCCAAGTGGTAAGGCGTCGGGTTTTGGTCCCGCTATTCGAAGGTTCGAATCCTTCCGTCCCAGAGTAAGGGCATGTGTAATTCTAGTAAATAATTCAAATTGTATTTTTCCGTTTCTAAAGTGTAATATTGGATAGAATTTGATTCTTTCCGCTAATTATTCTAACCAAAAAGAATCTTATCTTTTTTTAAATTTCACAAATTCACAAAAAGGGATGATAAGTGTTCAAATGCCGCGCAGATACAACTGAATCTGTTGGGGATTTAGGCAAGATGGGGTTATAGATTACACGAATTTGAATTCCAAAAAAAGGGGGTGTCATATACCCGCCCCTCATATTCATATAGAATAGAAGGAAGTTTGTTATTTTTTTATTCATTCCGGGAAAATAAATTGTATTTTTCCAATCGATTTTTTCATTTTTATTGTTTTTATTGGATGTAAAACAAATTGGAATTTTTTTTCATTATTGAAATTGAAAAAAAAAAAATGAAAAATAACTTAATATATATTCTAAATCTTATGTGCCGACTGTCCTAACTGAACTAATGACTATTCATGATTCTATAACTTAATCAACCGCATAGCGGTTCCAAATTCGAGGAATGTTATGGTAAAACTTCGTTTGAAACGATGTGGTAGAAAGCAACGTGTGACTTGAAGGACATGATCTGTTGTGGATTCTTATATCCACCATTCTATAATCTAATTAAGGGATGCTCTTGACTCGACATCCTTTGTTCTCCTCCACTCGAACCCGCATTTTTTGTTGGGGTGTGATGGAAATAGTACATGATGGAGCTCGAGTAGAAAGTATTGATTCATTTCTTAAGGGGAAAGGGTCTAGGGTTAATGTTAATCAATAAGTTGGAACAACTTCGTAAGTATATCTTTGACAGAGATACCGAAAGGACCCCAATCAGGCAAGTTTCAAATCTTAAAGGAAATTTTGTTGGGATTGATAAAACCTTTTCGATAAAAATTATATATATCGTGTGGGAATCCACCGTTCATATGATTCTTTGATAGAAAGAAATAACAAAAAGGTATGTTGCTATCATTTTTGAAAGGATTAAAAATCAACGAAGTAAGGTCTAAACCTAATGATTCAAAACAAAGATAAAAGATTCCGGAACAAGGAAACATCCTTTTATTTTCTATTTTCAATTTGAATTGTCGCACCAATTAACAATTGGATTTGAATCAGAATGCAGAATTCAAATCGATTCTAAATGAGACAAAAAAGGGTATTCGAGACTGCTCAATAAATGAAATGCCAAAGGATTTTTTTTTTGGCTATTTGAAAGTTATTTAACTTGAGTTATGAGTATACAAATGATTTTCTTTTTTTAGGAAAGAAAAAGGACTTAATTCTTCATTTAATTCATTTGATGATTTTATGGACTTTTTTGATTTGCCATTCTAATACATAACTTCGAATCATTTTTCTCGAGCCGTACGAGGAGAAAACTTCCTATACGTTTCCAAGGGGGGTTGCTGTTGATCTAATCTATCCCAATGAGCCGTCTATCGAATCGTTGCAATTGATGTTCGGTCCAGAAGAGAGGGAAGAGATCTGCGAAAAGTGGGTTTTTATGATCCAATAAGGAATCAAACTTATTTAAACGTTCCTGCTATTCTATATTTTCTTGAAAAAGGCGCTCAACCTACGGAAACCGTTTATGATATTTTAAAGAGGGCAGAGGTTTTTAAAGAATTTTGACTTAATTAAAGGAAGTTCAAT